TACAATATCTTAATTGAATTATATGTAATGATCAATAAATTAAGTTGAATTCTATATCTACACATACCAAAAACATAGAAAAATCCGAATACCAATCTAATCGATTCTATAGATATTTGGGCTAGAGTTGACAAACAAACAAAACCAGCAATATACTTTATTAGTATCGCATAGAAATCTAAATGGGGCGTGGCCAAGTGGTAAGGCAACGGGTTTTGGTCCCGCTATTCGGAGGTTCGAATCCTTCCGTCCCAGAACATATATATTCTCTGACAATATAGATTGCTTTTTTAACAATGTTCTGTTTAAAATCGAAATGTTAGCTGGAATGTGATTGTTGTTTCTGATTTTTTTCTTCGATGAATCGTTTTTTTTTTTCAAAAACTGAATCGAGATACGAAAGAATCCATATTCCCTATCTCATATTCTCTACCCCCTAAATTAGCCTAATTAGATTCAATTTTCTTTTTTGTAGATTTCTTGACTTTTCGCCAAGAGGGGGTTTTTGGTACTAATTCAATTCACTAAGTCTCTTAATTCTTAATCAATGAGGTAGGCTAAAATAGAAAAAAAGGGGCAAAAACTGGACTTAATCTGGGCTTGTTTGGCTTTGTGCCCAGACAGCTCGCATTTCGTAAAAATAAAAAAGACTAGGACATCCCCTTCTTTTGATTTATGCTGCATCAGTCCCATAGAATGGGGTAGATAGGAGTTAATCAGTGATGGGAAGGCGTTCATTTCAATATCTATAAACAGTGACAATTGCTCAGTCTATTTGATCGAATTGATAGATACGAAACCCTCCCCATTCTTTGGATTTTATCAATCAGATGAAAAAAAAAAAGACTTATCTTTTTTCCTAAGATGATCAAAAGTTATTTTTAACTATCAAATTTTCTTGGAATAATGATGTCGAGAGGGGAACTTTCGAAATTGATTCGAAATTTCGAAAGAGAAATAGTTTAAATCATTCCTTAGAAGCTGAATCTTTCTCTCCTATTAAGTCACGTGAAGATGCAGAATCAAAAAGAATTCGTTTATTCGTCTTATTTTATTTATATAAATAAATTATTTATTATATATATTTATTAATTAATATTATAATGTTAGACAATTTAATATTAGCGATGGGGTCTTACTAAGACTTCTTCAGAAAAATATTTATCCACCTATATCTATAGTATTATTTATATCTATAGACTATAGATATAGAAGATATAGAAAATACTTTAGATTATGGTGTTTATACATCAGCCCAACCAATGACTATTCATGATTCCATAATTGAATCAATTCCATACCGGTTCTTAGAGGAATGTTATGGTAAAACTTCGTTTGAAACGATGTGGTAGAAAGCAACGTGCGACTTGAAGGACACGATCCGTTGTGGATTTGTACATCCACCATTTTTTGTAGGAATGAAGGTGCTCTTAGCTCGACATCATGGGTTCTGTTTCACTAGAACCCCTCGTTTTTTGTTGTCTTGGAATGTAAATAGTCCATGATGGAGCTCGAGTAGAAAGTATTAATTTATTTCTCGGGGCAAGGGTCTAGGGTTAATGCCAATCAATAAAAAAATTGAAACAACTTCGTAAATATATCTTAGGTATGGAAATCGAAAGAATCCAATTCGAGCAAGTTTAAAATTAAAAAATTTATTGGAATTGATCAAACTTTTTCGATCCAAAGTGTTTCACGAGGGAATCCATCATCTTGTAGGATTCTTTCATAAAAATCGCAAAAAGGGTATGTTGCTGCCATTTTGAAAGGATTAAAAAGCACCGAAGTAATGTCTAAACCCAATGATTTAAAATAAAACAAAGATAAAGGATCCCAGAACAAGGAAACACCTTTTTAATTGTCTTAATAACTGGATCAGACTGAAGAATCCGATTTTAAACGAGACAAACAAAAAAGGAGGAAAGACCGCTCAATAAATGAAAGTGCCGAAAGATTTTCCTTTGAACTGTTTGAAAGTTATCCAACTTGAGTTATGAGAGTATGAATGGTTTCTTTTTCATTTTAAGGAAGAACGAAGAAAAAAAGACTTAGATCTTTAATTGCTTTGATCATTTTATGGATCCAGTTGTCATTTCTTAGATAGAATTCCATACAGAGACAAAACTTCGAATCAATCATTTTTCTCGAGCCGTATGAGGAGAAAGCTTCCTATACGTTTCTAGGGGGGGTGTTGTTCATCTACATCTATCCCAATGAGCCGTCTATCGAATCGTTGCAATTGATGTTCGATCCCGAAGAGAAGGAAAAGATCTTCAGAAAGTGGGTTTTTATGATCCGATAAAGAATCAAACTTATTTAAATGTTCCTGCTATTTTATATTTCCTTGAAAAAGGGGCTCAACCTACAGAAACTGTTCAGGATATTTTAAAGAAGGCAGAGGTTTTTAAGGAACTTCGTCTTAATCAACCGAAATTCAATTAAGGAAATAAATTAAGGAAATACAAAAAAGGGGGTAGTGATTTGTATATAACTTTGTATG